TTAATATTTAAATGTTGAATTCGTTTTTTATTGTAAATGTAATAATTTATTGTTAAATTATTTTTTTTTATTTTAATTTTAATTAAATATATCAGTATTGAAAAGTAATATTAATGAAAACGTTTTTTAATGATTACCTTTAAGATTTAATTATAAATAAAAACTTAATATATAAATATTATATAATATAATAATTTGTTTATTAATACTTAATTAATTATATTAAATATTAATTATTATATATATATAATATTTTATATTGTTTAATATTAAATCTACTCTCATACTATAGAGAAGTAGATTTAATTATAAATAAAAACTTAATATATATATATATTAAATAAGATAATAACTTATTATTTAATACAATCTTCTTTCTTTTTAGAGTAAAAAAAAAAAGAAAGAAGATTGTAGTACTTAGCTTGTTTATTATTGTTTTATTTAAATTAACAAATTATTATTTAATAACCTTTATAGGTCTTATTTAAAATTATTTATTTTCTTTTTGTATAAATATAAATTATTATTCCAGAGTTTTTATGATAATGAATAATTTGATTAATTTTTATGACCGATGTTTATGCGTTATTTATTTATATCTTGAGATGAGTAAGTCTTTGAAAGTTTCATTATTTCGTAATTTATTCTGTTGTATTACCCAATTTAGTATAACAGTTTATATATTATGCCACTATTATCCTATGAATTTATTTAATAATTTCTTAATTATTATTTATATCTTGAGATGAGTAAGTCTTTGAAAGTTTCATTATTTCGTAATTTATTCTGTTGTATTACCCAATTTAGTATAACAGTTTATATATTATGCCACTATTATCCTATGAATTTATTTAATAATTTCTTAATTATTACCCAATTTAATAATTTTTGAATTTTGTTATAATATTTATGTATAGGTTAATAGTTATAGTATCGGGGAGTTTTTATTCACCGATTTCAAATGGTGATTTTTTTGAGTGTTAAGTTTGATTCTGGCTTGTTTATTTGTTTTATATATTGGTTATATGTTTTATTTTTAATTTTTATATTTCAGTAAAAAGTTTTATTTATATTTAAATTGTATTTAGAAATATATATTTTCATTGGATTAATAATGTGCCAGCATTCGCGGTTATACATTTTATTGAAATAAATATTTTAAGTTTGTTATTTATTTATATTAGAAGGGTTTTTTTTTTTATTATTTAGGTGGAATTATATATTTATTAATTATCTCTTTTTGTTTATTAAGATTTCTTTAATTTTAAACTAGGATTAGATACCCTATTATTTAAGAAGTAAATAATTTTACTTGATTATTATTAGTTTTGTTCTTTTAAATTCAAAGAATTTGGCGGTAATTTATCTTTTTGGAGGAACCTGTATTTTAATTGATAAACCACGATAATTTGTACCTTGAAATTTTATTTGTATATCTCTATATTTTGAGTGTTTTTTTAGAATTAATTTTCTTTTTTCTTTATAGATTAAATATTAGGTCAAGGTGCAGTTTTTTTTAGGTTAATATGGGTTACTATTATTTTTAAATAAGTTATGGATATTTTTTTAAGTTTAATTTAGTTGAAATTGGATTCAATAGTAATTTAAAATATTTCTTTTTTTGAAATTAGCTCTAAATTATGTACATATTGCCCGTCACTCTCTTTAAAATGAGATAAGTCGTAACAAAGTAGTTTTACTGGAAAGTAAAGCTGGGAAGAAAAATATTTTATGGAAAATAGCTTATATTAAAGTTTGTTATTTACATTAACATGAAGATTTATTCTTTTCTTAATTATTATTTAAATGTTTTTATAATTAATTTTTATTTTTATTTTGTTACTGATTAGGTTAATTTATTTATTATTTAGTTTAATTTTTAGTATGTTACTGATTAGGTTAATTTATTTATTATTTTAGTATAATTTTTAGTACCTTTTGTATCAGGGTTAATTTATTATTATTAGTTAAAATTTTTTTCCCGAAATTTAAAGATTTATAGTTTTTATATTTTATTTGTTGAATTAAATTATTTAAATTTTTTATGGTAGTGATATATTATTCATTTTTTTATTTATCTGGTTTATATATAAATTAATTTATTTAAGAGTTTTTGGTTTAAAACTTAATTATATTTGGGATAATCTTGATTTATTAATAAAATTTATTTTTGGTTGATTTTTATTAATTTTAGTATTTAAGTTTAGTTTGTAATAAATTTAAATCTTTTTTTATTATTTATTTTTATTTATTTTTTTATATATATATTGTATTTAATTTTTTTATGTTTTAATAATGATTAAATTAGTATAATTTGTATTTATTTATTAATGAACTCGACAATTTTAATTCTCGACTGTTTACCAAAAACATTTCTTTTAGATTATATTTTGAAGGTATTTTCTGCCCAATGATTAATTAATTAAATGGCCGCAGTATATTGACTGTGCTAAGGTAGCATAATAATTAGTCTATTAATTGTGGACTTGAATGAATGATTATATGAAGTATTTATTTTATTGTTTTTATATTTTGAATTTTATTTTTTTGTTAAAAAGCTAAATTGTTTTTTAGGGACGAGAAGACCCTATAGAGCTTTAAATTTATGTATTTTGATTATTTATTTTATATTAATTTAAGGTAAATTTTTATTTGGGGTGAATGTTAAATTTAAACTTTAATTTTTTATATCATATTAATATGTAGTTTTTGATCCATTGGTTTATTGATTATAAGAATAAGTTACCTTAGGGATAACAGCGTAATTTGAATGGGGAGTTCATATTTAAATTTAAGTTTGCGACCTCGATGTTGAATTAAGATTATAATAGGGGGTAGAATTTCTATTTTTAAGTCTGTTCGACTTTTTAATTCTTACATGATTTGAGTTCAAACCGGTGTAAGCCAGGTTGGTTTCTATCTTAAAATATTTTAATTTTTTTAGTACGAAAGGACCATAAAGTTTTATTTAGTATAATGTTAATTGAATAATATTAGTTAAATTGGCAGAGTTTATGTATTAAATTTAGGATTTAATTAAATGGTTATTATCATATTTAACAATTTTTTTTTTAACTAGATTTGTTTTATTGATTATTATTATGGTTTCTGTTGGGTTTTTTACTTTACTTGAGCGTAAGATTTTAGGTTATGTGCAGTTTCGTAAAGGACCAATGAGGGTTGGTTATTTAGGTTTATTTCAACCATTTAGAGATGGCTTAAAGTTATTTTTAAGGGAGTATATGTATAATATGAATTGTAATATTTTAATTTATTATTTGTGTCCATTATTTATGTTAATTTATTCTTTGTTTATTTGAGTAATTTTTCCTTTTTTTTATAATTGTGTAAGTTTTGGATATGGTATAATTTTTTTTTTATGTGTATTAAGATTAGGTGTTTATACTTTTATTATTTGTGGTTGATCTTCAAATAGAGTTTATTCAATAATTGGTTGTATTCGTAGAATTTCTCAGGCTATTTCTTATGAAGTTTCTCTTTCTTTAATTTTAATTTGTATTTTTTTTTTGGTTGATAGATATAGATTGTTAATGTTTGATGTTGTACAGTATTTTGTTTGGAATATATTTATTTGTTTGCCTTTATTTTTTTGTTGGTTTTCTTGTTGTTTAGCTGAAACTAATCGTTCTCCTTATGATTTTTCTGAAGGTGAAAGAGAGTTAGTTTCTGGATTTAATGTAGAGTATGGAGGTGGTGGTTTTGCTATATTATTTATTTCTGAATATTCAAGAATTATTTTTCTTTGTATATTTACTGTTATTTTATTTATAGGTGGTGATTATTATTCTTTTTTTTTTAATTTTAAAATTGTTTTCATGTGTTTTTTAATAGTTTGATTGCGTTCTAGTTTTCCTCGTTATCGCTACGACAAATTGATATATATGGCTTGGAAGTGCTATCTTCCTTTATCTTTGAATTTAATATTTTTTTTTATTTTTTTAAAATGTATTGTTATTTAATTATTTATCATTTTTTTTTGTTTAAGTTATTAAATATGATTCTTTCTAATATTTTCAAAATATTTGCTTTATATAAGCTAAATAACTTAATAAATTGTTTTATCTCATATTTTAGATATTATAGGTTCTATAATAAAAAATATAAAATATAAAATTGTTAATAATATACCTAATGTATCATAAGGTTGAATAATTGGTTGAGCTCCAATTCATGTTAATATTATTGTTGTTGAACTAAATATTCATATATTAATTTGTCTTGTTAAATAAAATTGTATACCTTTAAATTTTCTTTTTATTGAGTATGGTAATGATATTAATATTATGATTGATATAAATAATGCAATTACCCCACCTAGTTTATTAGGAATTGATCGTAGAATTGCATATGCAAATAGGAAATATCATTCTGGTTTAATATGGGTAGGAGTTACTATTGGGTTTGCTGGTATAAAATTGTCTGGATCTATAAGAATATAAGGTTTTGATATTGATATCATTATAAATATAGTTATAATTATTGAGAATCCTATAATATCTTTAATTGAGAAGTATGGGTGGAATGGAATTTTATCAATTGATGAGTTTATTCCCACAGGGTTGTTTGATCCTGTCTTATGGAGAAATATTAAGTGGATAATAATTATTATTATAATAATGAATGGTAATGTAAAGTGAATTCTAAAAAACCGTGATAAAGTTGCTTTATCAACTGAGAATCCCCCTCAAATTCAATAAACTATAGTTGATCCAATATATGGAATAGCTGATATTAAATTGGTAATTACTGTTGCTCCTCAGAATGATATTTGTCCTCATGGTAAAACGTATCCTATAAATGCTGTGGCTATTGTTAGTAATAAAATTATTGTTCCCACTATTCATGTTTCAATTATTTTATATGATCCATAATATATTCCTCGTCCTACATGCAAAAATATACATATAAAAAATATTGATGCCCCATTGGAGTGGATTGTTCGTATTATTCATCCATAATTTACGTTTCGTATAATATGGTCAATTCTATTAAATGCTATTTCTGTTCTTGAATTGTAATGTATTGATAGAATAATACCTGAAATTACTTGAATTATTAAACATATTCCTAGAATTGATCCAAAATTTCACCATATTGATAAGTTTAATGGGGCTGGCAAGTCAATGATTGAATTGTTAATTATTTTTAGTAATAAATTTTTTTTAATTAATGATTTATTCATAGTATTTTGAGCGTAAAGGTCCTTTATTATGTTTAATAATTTTTGATACTGAAATTATTGTTAATAGTAAATATAAAATTATTATTAATGAAAGTTTTATTGAGTTTTTGTTATAAATTTTTATTATTGAGAATTTTTCTATATTTAATATATAAATTATTTCTTGATTTTCATTAATTTGAAGTTCAATTATTAGTTCATCTGATATAATTAATATTATTAATAATGTAATTGATATTAAAATGTTAAGTTTGAATTTTTCGTTTGATGTAATTCTGGTTATATATAAAATAATAATTATTATACCTCCAATTATTATTAAGAATGTTATTAGAGTGAATCATGACGATGTACATGTTTTATTTATAATTATTGTTAGGATTATTGATTGTAAAACTAATAATATTCCTATTGATATAGGTGATTTAATTATTGGTAATATTGATGATGAAATTATAACTAATTTTATTATTATTATTTTTATTTCAGTAATTAGTTTAATAAAAATTTAAGTTTTGGGGATTTAGGATATAAGTTTTCTTATTTTACTGATGTTTTAAAAGGAATATCTTAAGTTTAGTTTACAAAACTAATATTTTTTTTAAATTATTAAAACTTATGTTTTATTTTTTTTTTATTTATATATATATTATAAGACTTTTGTCTTTATTATTAGTTCGTAAGCATATTTTACTTATTTTAATTAGAATAGAATTTATTGTTTTGTCTTTATTATTTTTTGTTTATTCTTTTTGTTTGATAATAAGTTGTTCTTTTTACTTATATTTGTTTTTTATATGTTTTTATGTTTGTGAGGGTGTTTTAGGTTTAAGAATTTTAGTTGTAATAATTCGTTGTCATGGTAATGATTATTTAAATTCTATGTTTATATGATAATTTTAATGTATATTTTGTTTTTGATCCCTATTTTTTTTTTTAATTTATATTTAGTTCAATTTTGTATGGTTCTATTGATGGGTTTATTTATTTTTAATTATAAATTTAGTTTTTTTTGTAATTTAAGATATTTTTTTGGTTATGATTCTTTTTCTTTTTGGTTTGTTTATATAAGAATATTTTTTCTTTGTATAATCTTAATTTCTGGTAATAATTTTAATTTTTATTTTAATTTATTTATATTTACTTGTTATTTTTTGTTTATTTTTCTTTTTTTTGTTTTTTCTGTAACTAATATATTTTTAATATATTTATTTTTTGAATTTAGATTAATTCCTTTATTAATATTAATTTTTGGTTGAGGATATCAACCAGAACGTTTTTTTGCTGGATTTTATTTATTATTATATACTTTATTTGCTTCTCTTCCTTTATTATTAATTATTTTATATTTATATAATTTGTATGGTAGATTTTTTTATGATTTTAATTATGGGTTTTCTTTGAGTTTTTTTTTTCATTTTTGTTTAATTTTTGCATTTTTAGTTAAATTTCCTATATTTATAGTTCATTTTTGGTTACCTAGGGCTCATGTTCAAGCTTCTTTACCTGGGTCAATAATTTTAGCTGGTGTGTTATTAAAGATTGGGGGTTATGGTATTATTCGTTTTATATTTTTAGTTGATGGGCATTTTTTTAAGTATAGATATATATGATACTCTTTTTGTTTATGAGGTAGAATTCTAATTAGAATAGTATGTTTTTGTCAAGGTGATATTAGGAGTATAATTGCTTATTCTTCTATTTCTCATATAGGTATATGTTTAATAGGTTTATTGAGAATGAATTTAGTTGGTTTAATTGGTTCATTTATTCTTATAGTTGGTCATGGGTTATGTTCTTCTGGATTATTTTATTTAGCTAATGTTTGTTACTGTCGTTTAGGGAGTCGTAGATTTTTTATTAGAAAAGGTATAATAAATATTATACCAGGAATATCTTTTATATGATTTATTTTTAGATGTATTAATATAGGGTGTCCTCCTAGTTTTAATTTTGTTGGTGAAGTTTTTATTATAATTAGAATGTTAAGATATTGGGAGTTTTCTATGCTGTTTTTATTATTAATTTCTTTTTTGGTTGCTTGTTTTAGATATTATTTATTTGGTTATGTTCAACATGGTTTGTTTCATGATTGTTATAGATATATACTTGGTTTTGTAGTTGAGTATTTTATTTTATTTATTCATTTGTTTCCTTTATTATTTTTTGTTTTTTTGTTAGACTTATTTATATAGATTTAAGTATTTTATTAAAAAATAAGGATTTGTGGTATCCTAGAAGCTAAATTTTTAGTCTTAAATTTGGGTAATCAAGTTAAATTTAAGTATTTTATTAAAAAATAAGGATTTTTTTTTTTTTTTTTTTTTTTTTTTTGGTTTATATTTTAGTGTAATGGATTATGTTTTGGTGTTTGAATATAAGTTATTTTCTTTTAATTCTGTAGATTTGTTTTATATTGTTTATTTGGATAAGGTTTGTTTTTTTTTTATTTCTGTTGTTTTATTTATTAGTTCAGTTGTAATTTTGTATAGAATTGATTATATAGGATTAAGAACATCTTCTATTCGTTTTTTTTTTTTAATTCTTTTGTTTATTTTTAGAATATTTCTTATAATTTTAAGTCCTAATTTGCTTAGAATTTTATTAGGTTGGGATGGATTAGGTTTAATTTCTTATTGTCTAGTAATTTATTATTCTTCTTTGGGTAGATATTTTGCTGGTTTAATTACTTGTTTAATTAATCGTTTGGGTGATATTGGTTTATTAATTTTTATTAGATGATCTTTTTCTTATGGTAGATGGCATTTTTTTTTTTATAATAATTTTTATTCTTCTTTTTTTGTATATGTTTTGGTATTTTCTTGTTTTACTAAGAGAGCACAAGTTCCTTTTTCTAGATGATTGCCTGCCGCTATAGCGGCTCCCACTCCTGTTTCTGCTTTGGTACATTCTTCAACTTTAGTTACTGCTGGTGTATATTTGTTAATTCGTTTTTTTATAGGGTTGAATTCTTTTTTTTTTTTTTTTTTTTTTTTTGGTTTATTTACTATATTTTTTTCTTCTTTTAGTGCTATTTTTGAATTTGATTTAAAAAGGATTATTGCTTTGTCCACATTAAGACAGTTAGGTTTAATAGTAAGTTGTTTATTTTCTGGTTATGTGAATTTGTCTTTTTTTCATTTAATTAGTCATGCTATATTTAAATCTTTACTTTTTTTGTGTGCTGGTATTTTTATTTATTATATAGGTGATAATCAAGATATTCGTTATATGGGTTCTGTTTGCAAGTTTTTACCTTTTACTACTTCTTGTTTTAATATTTCTAGATTTGCCTTGTGTGGTGTACCTTTTTTATCTGGTTTTTACTCTAAGGATTTTATTGTTGAGATTTATGTTTTTGGGTTTTTTAATATTTTTTGTTTTATTATTTATTATTTTTGTCTTGGTTTAACAGTTGTTTATAGATTTCGTTTATTTTATTATAGAATAATTTGTGATTGTAAGTTAATTTGTTTTTCTTATTTATATGAGGATTTGAATTTAATGAGGATTAGAATTTATATATTAGTTTTTTTTTCTTTATTTACTGGTTGTATGTTTATGTGGTTAATAGATTATGATATAGATTTTGTTTTTTTACCTTTATATATTAAGTTAATTTCTTTTTTTTCTTTTATTTTTGGTTTATGGTTTGGATTTGAGCTTTTAAGGTTTTCTTTATATTTTTTTTGAATTGGTTTTTTTCATTTTAATGGTTATATATGATTTATATTTAGTTATTCATTGTATTTATATAGTTATTTTTATTATGTTGTTGGGATAGGTTTTACTTTAATAAGATGGGGTGAATTTTATGGCGGTTATGGTATTTCTGTTTGTTTTTATAAGTTAAGAGATTTATTATATTTTTTTATAACTAATGGTTTTAAAATTTTTTTGTTGTCTTATTTTATTTGATTTTTTATTATAATTTAGTTTATATAGCTTATATTTAGAGCATAATATTGAAGATATTATTGAAATTTGTTGATTTGTAAATAATCTATATACTTATAGTTATTTTTTTATTGAAAATAAAGTGTTTTAATTTAAACTAATAGATTAATTAAGAGATAAACGGATTTTAACCGCTTAAGAAATTAGTTAGCAGCTATTTCTTTTCTTTTTCTCTTTTAGTTGGATTTAATATTTCATTTTCCTTATTAACAATAAGTTACCTCTATTTTGGTTTCAACTAAAACATGGGAATAAGTTGTTATTCCTAAATTTAGGTCGAAACTAAATGTTATTTTACTTCTTTGTTAAAGATAAGTCTTTGACACCTTTTGAATGCAAATCAAATATTATAATTAAATATTATCCTATTTTGTTCAATTTAGTAATCCATTATTTCATTCATGATATAGTCCTATAATTAAAATAATAATAATTGTTATTGAAGTTATTAGTCATTTTGAAAATATTGATGATTTAATAGTAATAATTATTGGTATTACAATAATGATTTCAATGTCAAAGATTAAAAATAAAACTCTAATAATAAAGAAGTGGATTGAGAATGGAATTCGTGAGAATGATATTGGGTTAAATCCGCATTCAAATGGTGATATTTTTTGCTTATCTATTATTGATTTTTTTTTTACAATGGAGATTATTACAGATACTAATGTAGTAATTGTAATTGTTGTTAAAATAAATATTAATACTATTTTAATTATTCATTTTAATAATTAATCCTTTAAGTTGGAAGCTTAATATACTTTATATATACTAAATGAATTAATTTCCTCATCAGTAAATTGAAAGATATAAGAATAGTCAAACTACGTCTACGAAGTGTCAATATCATGCTGATGCTTCAAATCCTAAGTGGTGTTTATTGGATAATTGTAATTTTATAATTCGTATAGTAGATACTAAAATGAATAGTGTTCCGATAATAACATGAATTCCATGTAATCCTGTAGTTAAGAAGAATGTTGATCCGTAGATGGAGTCTGCAATTGAGAATGTTGCTTCGTAATATTCTATTGCTTGGAGTAGTGAGAAGTATAGCCCTAATATAATTGTAATTGTTAGTCTTTGAATTGTTTGTGAATAATTTTTGTTAATTAATGCATTATGAGCTCAAGTAATAGATATTCCTGATGAAAGTAGAACTATTGTATTTAATAATGGGATGTTTATTGGGTTTAATGATTTAATATTTATTGGTGGTCATTGTAAACCAATTTCAATATTTGGTGATAATCTTCTGTGGAAAAATGCTCAAAATATTGATATAAATAGTATTACTTCTGATGTAATAAATAGGATTATTCCTATTTTTATTCTTTTAATAACTTTTGAAGTGTGTATTCCTTGGAATGTTGCTTCTCGAATTGTGTCTCGTCATCATTGTGTTATTGTTAATAAGATAATAATTGTTCCTAATATTATTAATATTGGGTTATTTTTATTAAATCATATTACTGTTCCTGAGGTAATGGTTATTGATCCAATTGATCCTATAATTGGTCAAGGTCTTTTATCTACAAGGTGGAATGGGTGATTTTTCATTAAATTTCTCTTGAATAAAGTGTTCTTAGTGTTATAAATACATATGATTGAATAATTGATACTGCTGTTTCGAATATAATAAGTGTTATAATTACCATTATAGATATAGTTAATATAATTGTTGAAGATGTATTATTTCCTAATAATGTTATTAATAAATGTCCTGCAATTATATTTGCTGATAATCGTACTGCAAGTGATCCTGGTCGGATTAGGTTTCTAATTGTTTCGATAATAACTATAAATGGAATAAGTATTGATGGTGTCCCTATTGGGATGAGGTGTTTAAGTATTTTATTTGTTTTTTTTGTTCATCCATAGATTATAAGTGATGTTCATATTGGTAAGGCTAGTGATATTGAGAATAGTAGGTGTGATGATGCTGTGAAAATAAATGGTATAAGTCCTATAATGTTATTAATTATGATAAAAATTAATGTTGATATTAATATTAATGTTGATCCTTTATTTTTTATAAGTATTTTTATTTCTGTATATATTAATTTAATTATAATTTTTATTATTATTGAGTTTTTATTATTTATTGCTCAAAATTTTGTTGGTATAATTGTTATAATTATTATTATTCTTATTCAGTTTATTGATAATATTCCTGTAGATGGATCAAATGTTGAAAATAAATTTATTATCATTTTCAGTTAAATTTGTTTTTTATTGTTTTTTTTTTATTTGTATTTAATGTTATATTAAAGAAGTAAATTATTGAATTTGTAATTGTTATTATTGTTATAATAATTAATATTATTGTTAGTCATCATATTGGTGATATTTGTGGGATAAAAGATTACTTATGTAATTTTAAATTGACAATTTAATGTTTTTATTAAACTAAATCTTTAGTTTAATTAAGGGTTCTAATTTGTCCTTTTTTGGTTTAAGAGACCAATACTTTATATAAGTTACTTAATTATATATTGTTAATTCATTTAAGGAATGATTTTATATTAATTCTTTCTAATGAAATTGGTATAAATGTATGATTTGAACCGCAAATTTCTGAACATTGTCCAAAAAATATTCCAGATCGGTTGATTATTAAATTTCTTTGGTTTATTCGTCCTGGTGATGCATCTATTTTTACTCCAATTGCTTGAATTGTTCATGAATGAATAACATCGGTTGATGATATTAGTATTCGGATTTGTGTGTTATATGGTAAAATAATATGATTGTCTGTTTCTAAGATTCGAAATTCATTTTTTTCAATTGAGTTTGTTGGTTTTATGTAAGATTCTATTTCAATTTTTTTTATATCTGAGTATTCATATGATCAGTATCATTGATGTCCTATGGTTTTTACTGTAATTAATGGATTATTAGTTTCTTCAATTATATATAGAATTCGTAATGATGGTATTGCAATGAATACTAATATAATTGCTGGTATAATTGTTCATACTAATTCAATTGTTTGTCTTTCTAGTAGTGTTCGGTTGATTATTTTGTTGAACATAATTGTTATTATTATATATGATACTATAATTATAATAATAATGATAATTATTATGGCATGATCATTAAATTTAATTAATTGTTCTATAATTGGTGATGCTCTATTTTGTAGATTAATATTTATTCATCTGATTTCTAATGAAATAATATTATTTATGTTTGAATTTTAAGTTCATTGCATAATTTTCTGCCACTATTAGAATTTATGAGTTTGTGGCTGGTAATTCAGAAAATGAATGTTCTTGGGGTGGATATTTTTGTAATCATTCAATTGATGATTGATTATTTTTTGGGAAAATAATTATTCGTTTAGATAATATTCTTTCTCATATAATAAAAATTATTATTATTGTTCTAATAAATGAAATTATTCTTCCTATTGATGATATTATGTTTCATAATATATTATTATCTCTATAATCTGAATATCGTCGTGGCATTCCTCTTAATCCTAAGAAATGTTGTGGGAAAAATGTTAGATTTACTCCTGTAAATATTGTAATGAATTGTGTTTTTAATCATTTTGGATTTATAGTTATTCCTGTAATTAATGGATATCATTGAATGATTCTTGCTATAATTGCAAATACTGCTCCTATTGATAATACATAGTGGAAGTGGGCTACTACATAATATGTGTCATGCAAAATTACGTCAATAGATGAATTTGATAAAATAATTCCTGTTAATCCTCCTATATTGAATAATAAAATAAATCCTATTGATCATATTGTCGATGTTGTTATTTCTGTTGTTATACCATGCATAGTAGCCATTCATCTAAAAATTTTAATACCTGTTGGTACTGCAATAATTATTGTTGCTGATGTAAAGTATGCTCGTGTATCAACATCTATACCTACTGTGAATATATGATGTGCTCATACTACGAATCCTAAAATTCCGATTGATATTATTGCGTAAATTATTCCAATGTAACCGAAGGATTTATTTTTTCCTGATTCTTGATTAACAATATGTGAAATTAATCCAAATCCTGGTAGAATTAAAATATATACTTCAGGGTGTCCAAAAAATCAGAATAAATGTTGATATAAAATTGGATCTCCTCCTCCTGCTGGATCAAAAAATGTTGTATTAATATTTCGGTCAGTTAATAATATTGTAATTGCTCCAGCTAATACTGGTAATGATATAAGTAGTAGAATTGCAGTAATAAGTACTGATCAAACAAATAATGGTATTCGATCTAATATTATTCCTATTGTTCGTATGTTTAAAATTGTAGTAATGAAGTTTACAGCTCCTAGAATTGATGATACACCTGCTAAGTGTAGTGAAAAAATTGTTAAGTCAACTCTGGGTCCTGAATGTGCTATATTAGATGATAAAGGTGGATATAGTGTTCATCCTGTTCCTGATCCTATTTCTACTAATGATCTTGAAATTAGAAGAGTAAGTGATGGTGGTAATAATCAAAATCTTATGTTATTTAATCGCGGAAATGCTATATCTGGTGCTCCAATTATTAGTGGTACTAGTCAGTTTCCAAACCCTCCAATTATAATTGGTATAACTATAAAGAAAATTATAATAAATGCGTGTGATGTAACAATTACATTATATGTTTGATCATTTCTAATAAATGGTCCTGGTTGTGCTAGTTCAACTCGGATTAATATACTTAATATTATTCCTATTATTCCTGATCATATACCAAGTAAGAAGTATATTGTTCCAATATCTTTGTGGTTTGTGGAATATAATCATTTTAACATGTTGGTATGTCTGAATTGTTAAGGTAGTAAATTGTAAATTTATTTATGGGTTTTATCCTTGCCAACAATATATAGTTTTATATTTTAATAAAAAATTTTGATTTGCAAGATCATAGATGAGTATTTTCTCTAAAGCTTAACTTTAGATGATAATTATAACTTTGAAGGTTATTAGTTTAAATTTTAACTTAAAGCCTTAGAATTATTATCTAATGCATTTAAGTGTAATTAAGATTGGTGAAATTATTATTGATAATATGGATATTGATATCAATATTTTGTTGTTTATTTTTAATTGTCATTTTATTGATATTGATTGGAATATAAATGATGAAAATGTTATTCGTATATAATAAAATGAAAGTAGAAGAGATGTTAAAATTATTATTGTTGAAATTAATAATTGTTTTTTTTGAATTATTAGTTCAATTGTTAATAGTTTATTTATAAATCCCACAGATGGTGGGATTCCTCTTATTGATAATATTACAATTCATATTCTAAGTTTTCTTATTTTTTTTTGGTTATTTATTGATATTTGGTTAATATATGAAATTGATATTATTTTTAATATAAATATTGTTATTGTTAATAAAATTGAATAAATAAATAAGAATGTAATTCAATTTGGTGTTGATTTTGATAATATTAGGATAAATCCTATGTTGTAGATTGATGAATATGTAAGAATTTTTCGTGCTGATATTTGGTTTAACCCTATAATTGATCCAATTATTAATGATAAAATTCTTATTATTGGATTTTCTACTATAATGTAGTTTAGAATTGTTATAGGTGGAATTTTATTAATTGTTAATAAGATGAATAAGTTAATATAGGTTAGTCCTTCTGATACTCTAACTATTCATGTGTGAAATGGTGTAATTCCTATTTTAATTATTATAGAATATGAAATAATTAGTCATCTTGTTTTTTTAAAATTTATAATTATTCTTAAGATTATTATTGAAGACGAAATTCTTTGAATAATGAAATATTTAATTGATGATTCAGTGGATAATACTCTCTCTTTTTCTATTAGTGGAATAAATGATATTAATGAGATTTCTAATCCAGCTCAAATTATTATTCAACTGTTTGAACACATTGATACTATAACCCCAATTATTATAGTATTTATGAACATTATTTTTGTTGAATTTGTATTGATTAAGAAGAAGAAGATTTTACTTCTATGTTTAGGGTATGAACCTAATAGCTTAGATTTAGCTTATCTTTTTTGTATGAAGGTGTAAGATGCACATTAAGTTTTGATCTTAAAGGATAAAGTTTAATTCTTTATTTTGCAATAAGAGTAATATAAATTACTTTATATATCCTATCATGATATTCCTTTAATCAGGCATCTTATT